ATGCGTTGATTATTTTCTACAAATCATAAAGATATTGGAACATTATATATTTTATTTGGAATGTGATCAGGTCTAGTAGGGACTGCCCTTAGTTTACTTATCCGAGCAGAGTTAGGACAGCCTGGAGCCCTTTTAGGGGACGACCAATTGTATAATGTAATTGTAACAGCACATGCTTTTGTAATAATTTTTTTCCTAGTGATACCTATGATAATTGGGGGATTTGGTAATTGATTAGTACCTCTAATACTAGGTGCTCCAGATATGGCTTTTCCTCGGCTTAATAATATAAGTTTTTGGCTGTTGCCTCCAGCTCTTTTATTACTTTTATCTTCAGCTGCTGTAGAGAGTGGAGTTGGAACAGGATGAACTGTTTATCCTCCTTTAGCAGGAAATTTAGCTCATGCTGGAGGTTCTGTAGATCTCGCAATTTTTTCCCTTCATCTAGCAGGAGTTTCTTCTATTTTAGGTGCAGTAAATTTTATTACAACTATCATTAATATACGATGACGAGGAATACAATTCGAACGTCTCCCGTTATTTGTGTGATCCGTTAAAATTACGGCTATTTTACTCCTTCTTTCTCTTCCTGTCTTAGCTGGAGCCATTACCATGCTATTAACGGATCGAAATTTTAATACAGCCTTTTTTGACCCAGCGGGAGGTGGGGATCCAATTCTATATCAACATCTATTTTGATTCTTTGGTCATCCTGAGGTTTATATTTTAATTTTACCTGGTTTTGGTATAATCTCACATATTGTAAGCCATTATTCAGCTAAAAAAGAAACATTTGGAACTTTAGGTATAATCTATGCAATATTGGCCATTGGTGTACTAGGTTTCATTGTATGAGCTCATCACATATTTACAGTTGGAATGGACGTTGATACTCGAGCTTACTTTACGGCCGCTACCATAATTATTGCTGTCCCTACAGGTATTAAAGTATTTAGTTGATTAGCTACTATTCATGGCTCAAAAATTAAATATGAAACGCCTATATTATGAGCTTTAGGATTTATTTTCTTATTTACTGTTGGAGGCTTAACAGGTATTGTGTTATCTAATTCTTCTTTAGATATCATGTTGCATGACACTTATTATGTTGTTGCCCATTTTCATTATGTATTATCAATGGGTGCTGTGTTTGCTTTATTTGGAGCATTCAATTACTGGTTTCCTCTTCTGAGCGGAGTAACGCTTCATTCTCGATGAACAAAAGCCCATTTCTATATTATGTTTATTGGTGTTAATGTAACTTTTTTTCCACAACATTTTTTAGGTTTAAGAGGAATGCCTCGACGATATTCTGATTACCCTGACTGCTATACTAAATGAAATGTAATTTCTTCAATTGGCTCTATAATCTCGTTTGTTGCTGTCCTTTATTTTATGGTTATCGTGTGGGAAGCTTTAGTGTCACAGCGTAGCGTGGTTTGAAGCACACATTTAAGAACTGCATTAGAATGAGATAATATTTTACCCGCTGATTTTCATAATGCCCCAGAAACTGGTGCCTTGGTTGCATAAACAAATATTTAATTTATACATAAGATATGAGCCTATGAGGACAATTAGGATTTCAAGATGCAGCAGCACCTTTGATAGAAGAGTTAATTTTTTTTCATGATCACGCGATAATAATTTTAGTAATAATTATTAGCCTAGTTGGCTACGCAGCTTTCTCTCTTATAATAAATAATTACACATGTCGTTCTTTAGTTGAAGGTCAAGAAATTGAAACTATCTGAACAATTGTTCCAGCTGTAATTTTAGTTTTTTTAGCCTTACCTTCATTACGCCTATTATATCTATTAGATGAGGTGGGAAATTGTAGACTAAGTGTAAAAAGAATTGGGCACCAGTGATATTGAAGATATGAATACTCAGACTTTCCAAGCATTGAGTTTGACTCATATATGATTCCAACAAATGAACTAGACCCTGGAGATTTTCGGCTATTGGAAGTTGACCATCGAATAGTTCTACCAACGCAAACAGATATCCGTGTTTTAGTGACTTCTGCAGATGTAATTCATTCATGGACGGTTCCTTCTCTAGGGGTGAAGGTGGATGCAGTTCCTGGACGATTAAATCAATTAGGATTTTTTATTAAATATCCTGGAGTATTTTATGGTCAGTGTTCAGAAATTTGTGGGGCGAACCACTCATTTATACCTATTGTAGTAGAAGCAATTCCTTTAAAAAATTTTATGGAGTGGGTGGTTAGAGTCTCAGAATAAAAAGTTAGTTAAGGTATAATATAAGGTTGTCAGCCTTACGTCACTAATAAAACTTAGTACTTTTTATATGCCTCAGTTGTCTCCGTTAAATTGAATTTTATTATATATCTTGTTCTGATCTGCTGTATTATCTGTATCTATTCTGGTTTGATGATCCAGAAAAGTTCTTTTTAAAAGTGAATCTTCTGCTTCTTTAGAAGATACTAAGGAAAACAAATGAAATTGATAAATTAGAATGCTTGTTGATATTTTCTCTTCTTTTGATGACAACAATCAGGTTTTTATATCTTTGTATATTTTAATATGACTATTTTCTCTATTAACCATTGTTCTGTTTAGTTCCTCTTATTGAGTATATTCTCCTCGATGAATAAGTATAATTTCAGTATTCAAAGACACAGGATCGTCTCAAGTCTTCCGATCCTTCGGAATAAATATAGGAGGATTTGTTAATATTATCACCGGCCTTTTCCTATTTCTTATTGTTATGAATTTAAGAGGTCTAATTCCATATGTTTTTAGAGTAACAAGTCATTTAGCGGTATCTCTTTCTTTAGGAATGCCTCTTTGACTTTCTCTTATTGTTTCTGCTATTTTTTTTAATCCTAGGTCAGTTGTAGCTGGATTGTTACCTATGGGGGCCCCCGCTCCTTTAAATCCCTTTTTAGTTATTATTGAAACAGTTAGAATTATAGTTCGGCCTATTACATTATCTGTTCGATTAACTGCTAATATAAGGGCAGGGCATATTGTTTTAACTTTAATTGGGAATTATCTAACTGCTAGATTCTTTATATCTTCAGTATTTTCAATGCTTCTGTTACTATCTATTCAAGTTTTATATACCATTTTTGAATTTGGTATTGGCTTAATTCAGGCTTATATTTTCTGTTTATTAATTACTTTGTACTCAGATGAGCATCCTCACTAGGATAATTATTACATATAAGTAAAATTAAATTGTTGTAAAAGAATTAACATTCATTTTTGGGGTATGAACCCAACAGCTTACTCTTAGCTTATTTTACAGTTTTGCTAGGAAAAATTAATCTCGTGAATAGATCTACAGTCTATCACCTGTAACTCGGTCACTAAGCAAACACACCAGGATTTTATTCTCCTTTCTCGATTTTGCAGGTCGATGTTTTTAATAAACTATAGTGTGCAAGGTTTAAAGATATTTCTTTATTTTAAGCTTTGAAGGCTCAGAGTTTATTTAACTTAAAACCTTACCAGGAGGTTATGAACCTCTCTTAAGAAATCAAAATTCTTTGTGCCCTAACACCGCTATGTAAATGTATCTTTTTTAAACTTCATTTTTAATCCTCTTGCTTGGAAGGCAAGTGTACTGATCATACTCAAAAGATATTTCTAATAAATAAATTTATGCCTTCAGAACGAAAATCTAACGTGCTAGGTACACCATAGAAACTTACTTCAGAGTAGGCGAATATTGAATACTTTATTGAAATAAGATAAATAAGTAATCAGTTTACATTTAATTTATATCAAGCTTGGCTCTGACTTTTTATATGATAAGAACTCTGAAATACACATGGTTTTTTTTGAAAGAAGCGAGGTGGAAGTTATTTAATCTTATTTAGAATATCCTAGATTTATTTTTCTTCCAGGGTATTATAGCATTATATAATGTCTTGAAAAGTCCCGCTAACACCAGTGCTGAAGGTTAAAAAGGAGCGAAAGCTTGCTTTAGTCAAGTTTAATTAGATCTGGTTAACTTGGTGCCAGCATCCGCGGTTAAACCAAGATGATCAAGTCATATAACTTCGGTGAAAAAACAGTTAAATTAAATTCATGTTTATAAAATGTCTATAGAAAAGTAAAATTTGGTCATAGACAAGAAATCTAGCTTAAACTTAAATATTGAAGCTGTGAAAGCCTCGAGGGAAACTGGGATTAGATACCCCATTATTCTTGGATGTAAACTGATTTTTATCTACCAGAGTACTATGAATTAAATATTTAAAACTTAAAGGGCTTGGCGGTGTTTTAGACCTCTCAGGGGAACCTGTCTCATAATCGACAATCCACGCTAAACCTAACCCTTTTTTGTATATCAGCTTGTATACCGTCGTCGTCAGGTAACTTTTTAGAAAAAAGAAGTTAGCAAAAAAATAAAATGGGTTTTCACGTCAGATCAAGGTGCAGCTAATAAAAGGGGGAGGATGGGTTACAATTATAAAATCGTAATAACGGAAAGTTGTTTGGAACAAAAACAAGAAGGAGGACTTGAAAGTAAGATAAAATATATAAATGTTCTGAATAAGGCTCTGAAACGTGCACACATCGCCCGTCGCTCTCGCTGAAAAGTGAGATAAGTCGTAACATAGCAGGGGTAATGGAAATTGTTCCTAAACTAAAGATATAGTATAAAATAATACATTTCATTTACACTGAAAATATGCTTAACTATTAGCTGTCTTTAATTAAACTACTTAAAATATAATATTAATTATGATTTAACTAAAAACATTTATAATTTTAGTAAAGGAGATTAAAGATTGTTTTATTTTGTTTTTTAGTACTGAAAAGGAATAATATAAATTAACGAAAAGAAAAGATATAAACTTATACCTTTCGCATCATGGTTTAGTTAGATTTAGCTACTAAACAGTAATTCTCGAAATCTAATGGGCTATTTTTAATCTAGTTTTTAGACTAGAAAAAGTAATTGTGGAAAAAATTTTTTTAGAATTAAAAATAGAAATGAAATTTTATTCGTATTAGATGATAGCTAGTTCTTTCTAAAAAGTATATAAGTACTGGGGCCTAATTTTACTTATATTAAGAAGTTAATATGTAGTGAACGTCAGTCTACACAAATTTTTGAGGATAAGCTCGAAAACAGACATTAAAGTTGCATTTAATATTTTAAGCTAAATTTAAACTTGAAAATAGTTATAATTTGCGATTTTGTTACAATTTCATTAAATTTATACATAAAAAATAGAATTGTTATAACCTAAAGAAAGAAAACTTTTAATCTAGAGCTAAGTTGATACCATGCTAAAATGAGTATTAATAATTTTATAAAATTTACTAACTCAAGATGGAAATCTTATTTTTTTTCTTTCATTTAAAATTGTAAAAAGGAACTCGGCAAATATTTATTCTGCCTGTTTATCAAAAACATGGCTCCTTGTAAAACATAAATAGGGAGTCGGACCTGCCCAGTGAATATTTTAACGGCCGCGGTACTCTGACCGTGCAAAGGTAGCATAATCATTTGCCTTATAATTGAAGGCTTGTATGAATGGTTTGACAAGAATAAAGCTGTCTCTTTACAAATAAATATAATTTTATTTACAGGTGAAGAAGCCTGTATTATATTGAAAGACAAGAAGACCCTATCGAGCTTTAAATAAGTTAGTATAAAGTAAATCGTATTTATATCGAGCTGGATACTAAAAATTTTAGTTGGGGCGACTAAGGAACAACTAAAGCTTCCTAAAAATTTTAAGCGCTTTCAAGCTGTGATCCAAAAGTTTTGATTAAAGAAATTAGTTACCGTAGGGATAACAGCATTATCTTTTTTAAGAGTTCAAATCGAAAAAAAGGTTTGTGACCTCGATGTTGGACCAGAATATCCTGAAGATGCAGCCGTCTTCAAGGGTTGGTCTGTTCGACCATTAAAATTCTACGTGATCTGAGTTCAGACCGGCGTGAGCCAGGTCAGTTTCTATCTTCTATTTTTGATATGGACCTAGTACGAAAGGATTGGTCTATGATAATAGTTATTCTCCTTGATGTAGTATAAAGGGTTATTAAATTATTAAACACAATAGATCAAATTAGCAAAGATAATGCAATTGACTTAGGATCAATAGACATAGGTGAAATTCCTTTATTTGATACAAATATGAAGGTGGCAGATGAAGTGCATTAGGTTTAAGCCCTAAATATGAAGATGAAATTTCTTTCCTTTATAATGTATATTAGAATTCTTTCATGTCTATTTTCATACATTTGTATTTTATTAGCTGTCGCTTTTTTTACTCTTTTAGAACGAAAAGGGCTAAGATATATACAGTTACGGAAAGGACCAAATAAGGTGGGTCTAGCGGGTCTACCTCAACCAATTGCAGACGCAGCAAAATTATTAACTAAAGAAATTGCTAAGCCAACTATAGCAAATTATTCCCCTTATTTTGTGGCTCCTATTTTTAGTTTTATTTTGGCTTTACTTCTATGACAATTATATCCTAGATTGTATGCTGCGAATTATTTTAAATGAGGAATTTTATTTTTTCTATGTGTATCTGGGATAAATGTCTACGGCACTTTATTAGCGGGCTGGGCATCTAATTCTAAATATGCTTTATTAGGTAGGCTTCGAGCAATCGCTCAGACTATTTCTTACGAAGTAAGGATAGCTTTAATTTTATTGTTTCCTTTATTTCTTGTAGGAAGATTTAGTTTTATCGAAGTAAAAGAATCTCAGGAACTAATTTGGCTTGCTTTCTTAATGGTTCCGGTGGCTCTTGTCTGGTTTGTTACCTGTGTCGCTGAAACAAATCGAGCCCCATTCGATTTTGCTGAAGGAGAATCGGAACTAGTGTCTGGGTTTAATATTGAATATGGAGCTGCCGGGTTTGCCTTAATTTTTTTAGCTGAGTATGCTAATATTTTAGTGATAAGACTATTCTCTGCAGTTCTTTTTTTTGGGGGAAGTTCAATAACTTTATTTGAAAGTGATGTGATATTCATAATAAAAGTTTTATTTTTTGCTTTCCTGTTTATCTGGGTTCGTGGTAGCTACCCGCGATTTCGTTATGATCTATTAATAGGTCTAACTTGAAAGGGATTTCTTCCGGCCTCCTTATCATTTTTGCTTATAATCTCTATGCTAGCTATAAACATTTTTTACTAGAAATTGTCAAGACTGTAGTTTAATTAAAACATTAGCATTGGAAGCTAAAAATTAGGTTGTAACCCTACATCTTGAAATGACTACTTTAGTTTTATTAAGTATAACAATTTCGAGTTTATTCCTATTACCTTTAATATCACAACCGTTAAGACTTGGAATAATTATTATATCATCTACTTTAATAATTTGTGTTATTAGGGCTATTACCTTATCCTCATGGTATGCCTATATTTTATTCCTTATTTATGTCGGTGGTTTGTTAGTTATATTTGCCTACGTCGCTGCATTATCTCCTAACGTCTTATTTGGAAAAGGAACCCCTTTAATCTTTTTTATATTTATATTTTTGTTCTTCATAATGTTTTTCTTTAATAACATATTTATTGATTTATCGTCATTTACTTATTTCAGAACATCAATAAATCTAAAGTTTTTAAAAATTCACAGTACTGAATTGGTCTCTCCTCAGATAATGTCTATTTTAATTGGGTTAGCTACAATCTTATTAATCAATCTGATTGTAGTTGTTAAAATCTGTTATTATACGCAAGCTTCTCTTCGTCCATTTAGTACTTAAATTTATGTAGCGATATGCGGAGTCCTATTCGAAAAACTCATCCAGTGTTAAAAGTATTAAACGGAGCATTTGTAGACTTACCAGCTCCTTCAAATCTTTCAGTTTGATGAAATTTTGGGTCTTTACTTGGTTTGTGCTTAGCACTCCAAGTTATCACTGGGTTATTCCTAGCAATACATTATACAGCTCACGTAGACTTAGCTTTTAGTTCTGTGGTTCATATTAGCCGAGACGTAACCTATGGATGACTTCTGCGAGCTTTACATGCTAACGGAGCTTCTTGGTTCTTCATCTGCTTATATTTCCACGTAGCCCGTGGAATATATTATGGTTCTTATTTATACCTTCATACTTGAAATGTAGGTGTTATTCTTCTATTTCTAGTTATGGGTACAGCGTTTTTAGGTTATGTTTTACCTTGAGGTCAAATATCATTCTGAGGTGCCACCGTTATTACAAATCTATTATCAGCTATTCCATATATTGGAAAAATGCTAGTAGAATGAGTTTGAGGAGGTTTTGCAGTAGATAATGCCACTTTAACTCGATTCTTTGCTTTACATTTTTTGCTTCCTTTTGCCATAATTGGATTAGGAATTCTACACATATTATTTCTTCATGAAACTGGTTCTAATAATCCTCTCGGATTAAACAGGGATGGCGAGAAAGTTCCTTTTCATTCATACTACACTTTTAAAGACTTAGTCGGATTTTTAGTAGTTCTATTTCTTCTTAGGATGCTGGCACTGTTCTCTCCTCAGTTACTTACTGACCCTGAAAATTTTATTCCAGCAAACCCTTTAGTTACTCCAGTACACATTCAGCCTGAATGGTATTTCCTTTTTGCATATGCTATTCTCCGATCCATCCCAAACAAACTCGGAGGTGTCTTAGGCTTAGCAGGGTCAGTTGCAATCTTATTCATTCTTCCATTCACACATCAAGGAAAGTTTCGGTCTACTGCTTTCTACCCACTAAATCAGATTTTATTTTGATGTTACGTTGGTATTTTTTCTATTTTGACTTGAATCGGAATATGTCCAGTAGAAGCTCCTTACGAGCAAATTGGACAGATTTTCACTGCCCTATACTTTCTATATTTTGTAATTAATCCCTTGACCCAAAAATTATGGGATAGAATTTTAGATTATTAATTATAACAAGAGTTGCTCCCGGGGGGAAATTTGTCTTGAAAACAAATTAAGAGTGTTCAATTCACTCAGTAACTTAAGCAATAAGAATATTTATTTCACCTTTGGCTTACAAGACCAACGCTCTTTTTTAAGCTATTATTGCAGATAAGAAATGAGAACATTTTATTTAAGTTTATTGAGTATATGTGGGGTGATCTCAGGGCTAATTGCTCTTTCATTACAATATAAGCATTTACTTAGAATTTTATTAAGATTGGAAGCTATTACTATAAACCTATTTATTTTAATGTTTTGCATATCTAATAATTTAACCATAAGGGGACAAACTTCCCTTATTTTAATTACTTTAGGAGCTTGTGAAGCTAGCTTAGGATTGGCTATTCTAGTTGCTCTTATTCGAAGAGAGGGAAATGACTACGTTTCAAGATTTTCCACCCATAAGTGCTAAGCCTTCTTTTAATAAGTTTATCTTTACTAATATTAACTAAAAAAGATATCTCATGGTATCAGAAAATATGATCTCTCTCTATTGCTAGCATGATTTCTATTATTCACTTATTTACGCCTTTTTTCTCTTATGAAAGGATTAATATGATAATCTCCTACGATTCCATGTCTAGTGTTTTGATTTCTCTTACTTTATGAATTTCATTAATAATAATACTGGCCAGTCAGTTTAGGGTAAAAATCAGAAAAAATAATTTTAGTATATTTTCTTCCCTTTTATTACTATTAAATTTGATTTTGATTTCAACCTTTCTGTCTTCAAGAAGTTTAATATTTTATTTTCTGTTTGAGGCTTCTCTAATCCCTACATTACTTTTAATTCTAGGTTGGGGATATCAACCAGAACGGCTCCAAGCTGGAATGTATATAATAATTTATACTGTAGCTGCTTCTCTTCCTCTCCTCCTAAGAATCTTGTGGGCTTCTCACAAGTTTAGGATCAATGAAATGCTTTTAGTGAATTTATTACGTATTCATATTTTAGATGTAAATAGCTTATGAACTTGAAACCTACTAGTGCTACTTGTTTTTTCAGCTTTTTTAGTTAAGTTACCTATATTCACAGTTCATTTGTGACTTCCTAAAGCTCATGTAGAAGCACCAGTAGCTGGTTCTATAGTTTTAGCCGCCATCTTATTAAAATTAGGTGGATATGGAATTCTTCGTTTCTATCAGTTTATAAATTTTAGATCTCTACAAAGTTTTACAGTAATTTTCTCTTTAGCTATATGAGGAGGAGTTGTAACTAGGATTATTTGCTTTCGACAGGTTGACCTGAAATCTTTGATTGCTTACTCCTCAATTGGTCATATATCCCTTATATTAGCAGGATCCTTCTCCAATACATCTTGAGGATGAGGAGGAGCCTTAGTACTAATAATCTCTCATGGATTTTGTTCCTCTGCGCTGTTTGCTTTAGCCAATTATACATACGAGAAAACACATACACGTAGATTATTTCTTAGAAAAGGAATGCTTATATTACTTCCAATATTAAGTATATGATGATTTCTTTTTTGTATTATGAACATAGCAGCCCCTCCTAGAATTAATTTACTAGGGGAAATCATGATTTTTCCCTCTGTAATTTTTTCGTCTAATTATTTTATTTTACCACTAGGATTAATAAGATTCTTAGCGGCTTTATATAGAATGTACCTCTTTACAGCGATCCAACATGGGGGTAGACCTAAGTTTATTAAGCCTTTTAACCAATTTAAATCTAGAGGTTATTTATTACTTTTTTTGCACTGAATCCCAGGTAATTTTCTAGTTTTAAAAAGGGAATTGATCTGGATATGAAACTAAGTCAAGTTAGTTTAATTAAAACCTCAGCCTGTGGATTTGAAAATGAAATTTTGTTTCACTTGACCCATGTTTACAAAATTAAAATCTTCTTCTATTAGTTCTTTATTTCTTATCCTCTATAGTATGATTTTATTACCGGTAACAGTCAGTTTTATTCTTGAGGAAAAAAGAATTTTATTAGAATGATCAATTATTCAAGTTAGATCTTCTATGATAACATTCATGTTCATTTTTGACTTAGTAAGTCTTAGATTTAGAAATGTAGTTTGTTTAATTTCAGGTTGCGTAATATTATTTTCTTCCAGCTACATGTCTCATGACCCATTTCTAAAACGATTTACGTGATTAGTGATACTCTTTGTTCTATCAATAAATCTGCTAGTTTTTATTCCTAGACTTCCTGCATTGTTGCTAGGATGAGATGGTCTCGGTATCGTCTCTTTTGCCTTAGTTATCTACTATCAAAACATGAAGTCGTTAGGAGCAGGAATACTTACGGTATTAGCTAATCGGATTGGTGATGTAATAATTCTAATTTCTATTGGGCTACTTGTACTCCAAGCACACTGATCAATTGTTTTTATATGAGATTTTTACTTAAAAAGTTGAGTAGTTCTTACCATTACATTAGCTGCTATAACAAAAAGTGCCCAAATTCCATTCTCCAGATGACTCCCTGCCGCTATAGCTGCACCAACCCCTGTCTCGGCCTTAGTTCACTCTTCCACTTTAGTAACTGCCGGAGTTTTTCTTCTTATTCGATTTTTCCCTTTTCTAAATTTAATCCAAGAATTTAAACCTACTCTACTATTTATTTCTGTTTTAACGTTATTAATGGCGGGTATTGGAGCAAATTATGAAAATGATTTAAAAAAAATTATTGCTTTGTCAACTTTAAGTCAATTAGGAGTTATGATAATAAGCCTTGGTATGGGTATACCATTCCTTGCTTTATTTCACCTTTATACACATGCTTTGTTTAAAGCACTACTTTTTCTCTGCGCAGGTATAATTATTCATAATAGATCTAATACTCAAGACATTCGACATATAGGATCTTTATTCTCTCAAGCTCCCCTTACAATTAGCTGTATAAATGTTGCTAATTTATCCTTGTGTGGAGCTCCTTTTTTAAGAGGATTTTATTCAAAAGATTTAATTTTGGAGTTGTCCTTAAATAACCCTACAAGGTTAATTATAGTGTTTTTAATTTTTTTAGCAACTGGGATGACTGCTGCTTATTCCTTCCGTTTATCTTTTTGCTCATTGTGGGGCCATATAAAAAACTCTCCCTTTCATAGCAAGTTAGAATCTGATCCTTATGTTAACTGGGCTACTACTATTTTAACTACAGCAGCCATCGTAGCTGGATTTTGTTTACAAGAGATCTTTTTAACCTTTTACCCTAATCCATTTGTTATTCCGTCCATTTTAAAGAGCTTAACCATAGTTGTTATTTCCATTGGATTCTTTGCTGCTTTTATTTCATGAAGCGAAGTTTTTAACAATAAGTCAATAAACAAAGTTAAATTCTTCTTTTCTACAATATGATTTTTAGCTCCCATTTCGGCCCAACCTCTCACTAAATTTTCTATAGTTTTAGGTACAAATATGATTAAATCAATCGATATGGGGTGACTTGAAATTTTAGGAGGGCAAGGAAGTTCTATAGTTACTAGGAATCTATCCCTTATAAATCAGAAGATTCAGGTTAAAACATTTAATTTCTTTATTGTTTTAATCCTATTTTTCTTAATTATTCTTTTTCAGTTTTAGCATTGATAGCTTACACAGAGCATAGCACTGAAGATGCTAAGGCGACAATTTCTGTCTCAAAGCAAGGGTGCAGCGCTCGTTTGACGGGCGCTGCCTAGGGGCATGCCGAGCGAGTCTAAAGTCTTAAAAATTTGATTGGATAGGGCCGGCCCTATCCAATCAAATTTTTAAGACTTTAGACTCGCTCGGCATGCCCCTAGGCAGCGCCCGTCAAACGAGCGCTGGCTATTGAGTAAGCGACCGATTTAATTTGCATGGGTCGAAATCCATTTCATTTAGTAGAATTCAGTCCTTGGCCTCTTACTGGGTCCATAGGAGCTCTCTTTTTAACATCTGGTCTAGCTGGATGATTTCATGGCTATGGCTATATTACTATATTACTAGGGTTAGTACTGATTGGAATAACTATAGTACAATGATGGCGTGATGTTATTCGCGAAGCAACTTTTCAGGGATACCATACAATTCAGGTATCAAAAGGATTACGATGAGGTATAATCCTTTTTATTATCTCTGAAGTATGTTTCTTCTTTGCTTTTTTCTGAGCTTATTTCCACAGGAGTTTAGCGCCTAGATTAGAATTAGGGTCCTGTTGACCTCCTGCCGGAATTGTTCCTCTTAATCCATTTGAGGTGCCCCTGTTAAATACCGGAGTGCTATTGGCTTCTGGTGTGACGGTAACGTGGGCACATCACAGCCTAATAGAGGGAGACAACCCGGGAGGCCTTCAGGGTTTAATTGCTACTGTAATTTTAGGTGTATATTTTACGTTCCTTCAGGCGGGCGAGTATTATGAAGCTTCTTTTACTATTGCCGATGGAGTTTATGGTTCTAGATTCTTTGTGGCCACTGGATTCCATGGGTTACATGTCTTAATTGGGAGAACTTTTTTATTAGTTTGTTTAGCCCGGGTGTGGTTGCAGCACTTTTCTACTGGACACCATTTTGGCTTTGAAGCTGCTGCTTGATACTGACATTTTGTTGACGTAGTTTGATTATTCTTGTATCTTTCTATCTACTGATGAGGATGTTAAGAGCGAAGGATCAAGCTGTTAAATAAACTTAACTTAATCTTATTTTAGGTGACTGAGTCATTATAAGTGTTAGATTTTTAATCTAAAAACGGCAATTGCTGCCCCTAAAAAGATTTAGTACTTTAAATTAAAAGACCTGATTTGCATTCAGAAAATAAGTTTATAAACTTCTAGATCATATATAAAAAGCGAGAAATTTGCATATAGTTTCGGCCTATATCTTGAGGGTGAGAGTCCTTCTTTATATTATCAAATTAAATGAAAGCCAAAGAGAGGCGCCTATTTGTTAAGTAGGAGAATGTAAAGTAATTACTCATTTAGAGTTAAAATACTAAGGATATATAGTACTGCGCCGGATGAACGGAAATCATTGATGTTGATTAATATGTGACAAGATAGTCTCTGGTACTATATGTTAAGAAGTCTACTTAGCAGAGCTATTGCTTTAATGTTATCATGCTTAGTCATAGGTCTAGGTTGAGTTTTAGCCAAACGGGGAATTTCTGATCGAGAAAAAAGGTCTCCATTCGAATGTGGTTTTGATCCTATCAAATCAGCACGACTTCCTTTCTCACTCCGATTTTTTTTGCTAGCTATTATTTTTTTAATTTTTGATGTAGAAATTGTATTGCTTTTTCCTATTTTAGTTAGAATAAGGAGAATCTTATCTAAGGCAGTTATGATTAGCTTATTTGTTTTTTTGGTGATTTTAATTTTAGGATTATTCCACGAGTGAAATGAAGGTTCTTTAGATTGGGCGCAGTAATGAAGAAAAAACTTGGAGTAAAACAGGGCTGCTAACTTTGTTTTGGGTAATTCGACTTTATCCTTTTTCTTATGTTTTCAACCCTTCCTTTTGGTTATATATTTTTTAGGGTAATAGGGATGGGAACTTTATTGTCCCTGTCATCTATTCACTGATTAAGAATTTGAGCTGGCTTAGAAATTAATTTAATTGGATTTCTTCCTATATTAGTTTATAAAAAAAGAACTTTAGAAAGGGAATCTGCAGTAAAATACTTTGTGATCCAGGCCTTAGGTTCTAGCCTTTTAATTTTTGGAAGACTTATTATGTTTAACATATCTTTTACTTGAGACATTTGTGTGGAAGACAGAAGACTAAAGACTATAGGTCTTTTAGTCGTAATAAGGGGACTATGCCTGAAGTTAGGGCTATTTCCGTTTCATTATTGACTGCCTAGTGTAATAGCTGGACTTCCATGAGCTACTTGTATGCTACTTGCAACCTGACAAAAATTAGCTCCTCTTTTTCTTCTCTTGTGTCTACTAGAGCTTAATAATTCATACTTATTAATAGTTACAATTTCTTTTATCAGAGCTGGGTCCAGGTTAATTGGGGGGATTGGAGGAATAAATCAAACACAAGTTCGTGCTTTGCTAGCCTATTCTTCCATTGGACATCTAGGCTGAATGGCATTTGCTTTAATTCATAGGGAATGATCTATGAAGTTTTACCTAGGTGTGTATATTCTAGTTTCTCTATGCATATTTTTTAGTCTATGGAAAAGAGATCTAGTCAATATAAAAAATATTTATAACTTAAATGAATCAAAGTTTGCTCAGATAAATGTAATACTATTGCTGTTGTCGCTAGGTGGACTGCCTCCCTTACTAGGTTTCATCTCAAAATGGGTAGTAGTGATAGTTGGGGCTAGAAGCCCTCTTTTCATGGTTCTTTTTCTATTAATTTTAGGGTCTTTAATAAGCCTATTTTATTATTTGAGCTTATTTTTCTCTCTCACGTTAGTTAATATAAAAAATAATCAAGTACAAAAACTCAATTTGGAGAGAAATAATATATTAGGTTTAATTATTACTCTTAACTTATTAGGTGGAATTTTGATTATATATAATAATACTCTATTTTTTATCT